GGCCTAATTTTGCTTTGGCTTCCCGGCGCATCTCATTTTATGCGGGTATTTGTGGTATATGGGGCGGGGCCGTAGATAAGTAGAAAGATTTTAACTTTCAATTCCAGAATCACAATCTAGTATTATTATTTAATTATGCTTATGTGATGTGTAAATTTGTCGCACGGGGTCGAGAGTGTTTTTGTGGCGTGCATTTTTTGGTTAGAGGGCAAAGCATATTTGAAGAATAGCTTGGTGTTCTTTAGGTGTAGCATAGGGCTGTGTGGGTGTCTACTTATTAGTTATTAAGGGATATAGCAGATATAGCAGAATGAGTTATGTGATGACTGCGGTTGAAGTAGCATTTCATGTATATGGGGCATAGTAACTATATATATTAATGGTGATTATACATAGCATGGTGGATTACATATATGTGTAAATGTAACTATATATATTAATGGTGATTATACATAGCATGGTGGATTACATATATGTGTAAATGTAACTATATATATTAATGGTGATTATACATAGCATGGTGGATTACATTATGTTGATTTTGCTAAATATGTTCTTAAAGATGGATATGTACGTCTTAAGATCAAATATATATTAATGGTGATTATACATAGCATGGTGGATTACATGCGTGTGAGTGGTGGCAGTTATTGCGTTGTAGTTACAAGATTTTAAGGAGCTTGTTTTCTCAGATGCCTAGCATTGGGATTAGGAGGATGAAGATGAGGAAGTAAAGGGCGGAGGCGATTTGGCCGATGGTGATAAAGGGGTCTTCTACTGGCTGTCCACCGATTCAGGTAAGGATAGCTGTGGTGGCGATTAGCGTCCAAAAGAAGATTTTTGCAATTGGGCGGAATATAATTGGTCGTAACTTTGAGGTGTGGGTCAGGGGTATTAGGAACAGGACTATAATTGAGAGCAGGAGGGCAAGCCCTCCTCCGAGTTTGTTGGGGATGGAGCGGAGGATGGCATAGGCAAATAGGAAATATCATTCTGGCTTGATGTGGGGGGGGGTGACCAGGGGGTTAGCTGGCGTAAAGTTGTCTGGGTCCCCAAGAAGGTTCGGGGCAAATGTGGACAGGATTGCGAGGACGCTTAGCAGGATAATAAAGCCGAGTAGATCCTTGTACGAAAAATACGGGTGGAATGTAATTTTGTCCAGGTCAGAGTTTAAGCCAGTTGGGTTGGAGGATCCGGTTTGGTGGAGGAACAGGAGGTGAATAATGCTCATAGCGGCAATGATGAAGGGAAGGAGGAAGTGGAATGTGAAGAATCGGGTGAGGGTGGCGTTGTCTACTGAGAAGCCCCCTCAGATTCATTGAACAAGGTCAGTTCCAATGTATGGGATGGCCGAGAGGAGGTTTGTAATAACTGTGGCGCCTCAGAATGATATTTGCCCCCATGGGAGAACGTAGCCAACGAAAGCTGTTGCTATTACTAATAGGAGAAGTATTACCCCCACGTTTCAGGTTTCTATAAATAAATAGGAGCCGTAGTAGAGGCCCCGTCCGATGTGGAAGTAGATACAGATGAAGAATAAGGATGCTCCGTTGGCATGGAGGTTGCGAAGGAGTCAGCCACTATTTACATCTCGGCAGATATGGGCAATGGAGGAGAACGCAAGGGAAGTATCGGCTGTATAGTGTATAGCTAAAAGCAGGCCGGTGACGATTTGAGCAATTAGGCAGACTCCTAGTAGGGAGCCAAAGTTTCATCAATAAGAGATGTTTACTGGAGTTGGTAGATCAATAAATGAGTTATTGATGATTTTAATAATAGGGTGGGATTTTCGTATTGTTGGGGCCATAAGTTTTTATAGTTGAATCACAGCGGTAGCTTTTCAAGTTGCAGGTCTAGGTTAAAATCCTGGTAGAAATAGATGATAATAGAATTATGTTTATTAATAGGACTTTTGGCAGTGGCGTCTAATCCGTCGCCTTATTATGCTGCTTTGGGCTTGGTAGGGGGTGCTGGGGCTGGGTGTTTAGTGTTAATTAAAGATGGAGTCGGGTTCTTGTCTTTAGTATTATTTCTTATTTATCTTGGCGGAATGATGGTTGTGTTTGCCTATTGTGCTGCGTTAGTGGCGGAGCCCTATCCTGAAGCCTGGGGCAGTCGTGTGGTAATATGATACCTTGCTACATATAATATTCTTTTAATAGTTTTATGAGCAGTATTGGCGGAATGTGGTGAAGTAAAGATTTTGGTCATGGGAGGGGGGTTCGGGGTTACGCATAAAGAATGATTAGGTGTTGGGGATACATTATGTAGTGGGGGGTGAATTTTATTTTTTGGTGGGTGAGCGTTACTATTAACTTTATTCGTAATTTTAGAGGTGGTCCGGGGATATAAGCAGGGGGGGGCTTTACGTGCTGTAAGAGGCAGCGGAGCTAGCTGACAACTAAGATGGGGCAGTTGGGGTGAGAGTGATATTATAATGTCAGGGCTACACATACAATGGTGATGAATAGGACAGAGAGGTAGGCCTTGATTTGAGCGGTTTGGGTGAGTTGGGCAGTTTTAATTGGCAGTAGTTGAGAGGTCTCGATGTGGGTTGGGCCAAATTTTTTTATTAAGACGGACTCTAGGAGATGGGTAATAAGATGTCAGGCTAGATTGAGGGCTGCGTTTGGAAGCAGACGGTGAATAATTTGACTAAAGAATAGGGGGTCATATTTTTTGGTTCCATGGCTTACTGCTGGATTAGTTCAAAAGATTTTGGCTAGGTCGTAGGCAACAGTGAAAGCGGCAATTGTGATGATAAGGGCAGTTAATTTTATATAAGTGGGTATAGAGTGTGTAATAGGGTGGTCAGACAATATAATGTTGCTAATTAGGAGGCCTGCTGCGATGGTTCCGGTGGCAAGGCGTGTTAAGGGATTCAATACTTGGCTGTTGTTTTCATCACATAGAAGTACAGGGCTTATTCGGGCGTGCATTATTGAGGTGAAGTAAATTAATCGTACGCTGTAAACCGCTGTGAAGGCGGTTGCGACCAGGGTCATGAGAAGGGCCATTGAGTTGATGTGTGATGTACTTGCCGCTTCAATAATGGCGTCTTTAGAATAGAAGCCGGCGAGGAAGGGGGTTCCTATAAGGGCTAGGCTTCCGATGGAGAGGCATGTTGTTGTTATAGGGAGGGCATGTTGTAGTCCGCCCATCTTTCGAATGTCTTGTTCATCGTTAATAGAGTGGATAATGAGGCCTGAACAGAGAAATAGTATGGCTTTAAAAAATGCGTGTGTTGAAATATGGAAAAAGGCTAGGTAAGGCAAGTTGAGGCCGATTGCCACTATCATTAAGCCTAGTTGGCTAGAGGTGGAGTAGGCAATAATTTTTTTAATATCATTTTGGGTTAGGGCGTAGGAGGCAGCAAAGAATGTGGATAAGGCTCCTAGGCACAGGCAAATTGTTAGGGCTGTTGAGTTATGCGAGAGGAGTGGGTGTACTCGGATAAGGAGAAAAATGCCAGCTACGACTATTGTGCTGGAGTGTAGTAGTGCAGATACTGGTGTTGGGCCTTCTATTGCTGAGGCAAGTCATGGGTGAAAGCCGAATTGGGCGGATTTGCTTGCCGCTGCTGTGATGAAGCCAATTAGTAGTATGGTGGACGATTGGGATGAGAGGATGTGTGAGAATTCAATTGACTGGGCGTTTTTTATTAATCAGCAGAAGGTTAGTAAGAAGCCAATGTCTCCTAGGCGATTATAGAGGACGGCTTGTAATGCTGCAGTAGCAGCGTCGCTTCGAGCATGATATCAGCCGATTAGTAGAAAGGATATAATACCAACCCCTTCTCAGCCTGCAAAAAGAACAAGTAGATTTCCGGCGCAAACAAGGGTAATTATGGCTAATAGAAAAATTAAGAGATACTTAAAGAATTGTTCAATATTAGGGTCAATTTGTATATATCAGATTGAAAACTCTAGAATGCTCCATGTAACTAGAAAGGCGATTGGGAGGAAAATAATAGAGTATACGTCGAATTGTGTTGAAAAGGATAGGTTAATGAGCCCTAGGTCAAATCATTTTATGTTAGCAGAGGAATTTATTTGTTCTTGGGATATGAAGAGAATTAGAGGGGGGATTGATATAAAAAATGCTATTTTTACTGCATTTTTGGTGGTTAAGTGAAATACTTTAGGCTTGAAATTAATTAGAGGAAAAATAATTAACATAATTGAAGAAACTGTTGTTACGAAGGCAATTGTATAAAATGAGGGCACAACTTACGCTTTGGGTCAGGGGAGAATAAGTGCGAGCGAGCATGGAGTTGAACCATGTGGTGAGTAGTTAGCAGTTCTCACTATTCCGGGCAGGCTCTTGGAGTTGTATACATTCGGTTGGGCTATATGCAGAAAAGGATTTCTGGTTTAAGAATAAGAAGAAAGCCAGGTAAGATATGCAGTATGAGTAGAAGGTGTTCTCGAGTTAGGCATGGGAAGAGTGTTTTAATATGTTTTGGGACGGGGCCTCGTTGGGTTGCCCAGAGAACATAAAGGGTGTAGGCGGTTGTAAGGATAAGGTTGGCGGCGACAACTAAAAAAGCGACAGGTGATCAGTCGTAGAGCGAAACTATAATTAATATTTCCGCTGTAAAGTTGATTGTGGGGGGAATAGCTAGGTTGAATAGGGCAACGATTAGTCATCATGCTCCTGTAAGGGGGAGGATAATTAATATTCCGCGCAGTAATACTATTGTTCGGCTGTTAGTTCGCTCATAAGAGGTGTTGGCAAGGCAGAAGAGGGCTGATGAAGTAAGGCCGTGAGCAATTATTATTGCTATTGCCCCTGAGAAGCTTCAGGGGGAAGATATTAAGGCGGCGGCGATTACAAGGTTTATATGACTTACTGAGGATATGGCAATTAATGACTTTAAGTCTGTCTGCCGCAGACAAAGAAGCGCGGTGGCCAGGATGCCTAGGATAGCAATAAGCATAACAAAGAGTGTTTGGTTTAGGTTAGTTTCTTGAAGCAAGGGGGAGGTTCGGAGGATTCCGTATCCCCCTAATTTAAGCAGAGTGCCGGCTAGGACCATAGATCCTGCAATTGGGGCTTCTACGTGCGCTTTTGGTAATCATAGATGGAAATAATATATAGGTAATTTCACTAAGAATGCTGCGTTACATGTTGTTCAAAATAGGCCTGGGCAATTCACTGCGGCTTGGGTAATATGCATTGTATGAGTAAAGGATGGGGATAAAGAGCCATGTATATAATAGAATTTTATGAATCAGACTATTAAGGGGACTGCCCCCAGTATTGTGTAGAATGTCAGGTATATACCAGCTTCTAATCGTCGTTCTTGGGTGCCTCAGCGGGTAATAATAATAATAGTTGGTAATAGAGAGGCTTCAAAGAAAATGAAAAAGAGTATTAAATCTGAGGCTGTGAAGGCTAGGAGAGTTGTGAACTGTAGAAAAATGCTATTAACAATATAGGTTCGTTGGCGGCCGATAGGTTCAAGGCGTATTTTGCTTTGGCTGGCTAACATTGTTAACGGGAATAATCAACAGGTTAGAATTGCCAGGGGGCCAGAGATTTTGTCTATGAAGAAAAGTGGGTTAGGGAAGTTATAGTCTTGGAGAAATATTCATGAAACGGAAAAGAATGTGATGACAAATCCTTGGGCTGTAATTAAGGTTCATAAGTGTTTAGGGGGTGCCAGGAGGGCTGTGGTAAATATTAAAACTCAGGCGAAAAGGACTATTAGCATTGTAGGAGATTTAGGGTTTTGAGGTTGTCGTTGCCATGCGAACGGGCTGTGGCGACTATTAGGGAGAGGCCCAGTCCTGCTTCGCAGGCTGATATTGTTAATATAATAAGGGGGGCCATAAAAGGGGCTGAGGACAGCTGGTTGGGTCAAAGGCTAAGTCCAATAAAAATAACCAATATCATACCCTCTAGACATAGCAGGGCTGAGAGTAGGTGTATTCGGTGGAAGGACAGGCCTGCTAGTACAGTTGAGAATATGAGAGTTAGTATCAGGGACATAGAGGTGTTATGGGTTTGAACCATAATTAGTTGAGTCGAAATCAGCTGTCTTTTTTGGACTAACACCTCATTCGGCTCATTCAAGGCCCCCTTGGAGTCACTCATAGGCGAGGCCTAGGGTTAAAAGGATAATAATAATAGAGGCTCAGGTAAAGGTTGAGGCTGGGTTAAGGAGTTGTAGGGTTCAAGGGGTGGGAAGTAGCAGCGCGATTTCTAGGTCAAATAGTAGAAAAAGGATGGCGACAAGAAAGAATCGTATCGAATATGGGAGTCGGGCGGAGCCGTGAGGGTCAAAGCCACATTCATATGGGGAGAGCTTTTCTGTATCTGGGTTAGTTGCAGGGAGTCAGAAGCAGATGATGACTAGAATAATTGACATAAGTAGGGTGATAGAAAAGAATATGGCCATTATTTCCTCTTGGGTTTTCACCAAGGGTAGATGATTGGAAGTCACCTGTATTGCTATACTAAGGAAATAGGAGCCTCATCAGTAAATAGAAACATAAAGGAACAGCCAGACAATATCTACGAAGTGTCAGTATCATGCGGCGGCTTCAAAACCAAAGTGGTGTTGTGAGGTAAAGTGAAAAGACATCTGACGTAAGAGGCATATGACAAGAAATAGGGAGCCAATGATTACGTGAAGGCCGTGAAATCCTGTGGCTACAAAAAAAGTAGTGCCGTAGATTCCGTCAGCAATTGTAAATGGGGCTTCACAGTATTCGGCGGCTTGAAGTAATGTGAAGTAGAGGCCCAGGGTGACTGTGGCAAATAGGGCCTGAATGGCGCCTTTTCGGTCAGCTTGTATGATACTATGGTGGGCTCATGTAACTGATACTCCGGATGCTAGTAAGACCGCTGTGTTGAGAAGGGGAATTTCTAGGGGATTAAACGGGGCAATTCCTATTGGGGGTCATGACTCTCCAATTTCTGGGGTTGGGGCAAGGCTGGCGTTATAGAATGCCCAGAAAAAGCCGAGAAAGAAAAATACTTCAGAGGTAATAAATAGAATTATGCCATAACGAAGGCCTTTTTGTACTGGTGCAGTGTGGTGGCCCTGGAAGGTTCCTTCGCGTACCACATCTCGTCATCATTGATATATGGTTATTAATATAAGGGTTAATCCAAGTATTAGGATAATAATGGTATCATAATGGAATCATGCGGCGAGGCCGGATGCTGTTAAGAAAGCGGCAGTGGCTCCTATTAGGGGTCAAGGGCTTGGGTCGACTATATGGAAGGCGTGGGTTTGGTGGGCCATAAGTATTTTCTTGAAGATAGAGGCTTAGTAATAAAACAAAGACATAAGCTTGAATTATAGCAACCATAAGCTCTAGGATTATAAGGAGTGTGAGAACTATAAAGGTAACTAGGGAAGTGGCAGGGGATAAAAAGAAGATAGCGGGCACTGCTGAGGATACAAGATGAATTAGAAGGTGGCCAGCGGTTAAATTAGCTGTGAGTCGTACCCCTAAAGCTAGGGGGCGGATAAAAAGGCTGATGGTTTCGATCACAATTAGCGCTGGGATGAGGGGGGTGGGTGTCCCTTCTGGAAGAAAGTGTGCGAGTGAATGAGTAAACTGATTGCGGAAGCCTACAAGGACGGTTGCAAGTCATAGTGGGATAGCTAGTCCTAGGTTGATTGATAGCTGTGTAGTCGGGGTAAAGGTGTAAGGCAATAAGCCGAGTAAGTTTATAGTCAAGAGGAAGATTAATAGGGAGGTGAATAGAAAGGCTCACTTGTGTGCTGATGTATTTAGGGGTAGAAGGAGTTGTTTTGTAAATGTTGTAAGAAATCAGTTTTGGAAGGTTTGCAGCCGGTTATGTTTTCATTGAAGCGTGGGCGTAGGAAAAAGAAGTCATGGGAGCAACATGGCTAGTGGGATAAGTGAGATGTTTAGTAGGGTTGCAGGGGCAAATTGGTCAAATAAGTTTATTATCATGTTCAGGTTCAGGTTTGTAGTGGGAATGTTTTTGTTTTTTTAATATTAAACTTGTTAAGGTTGATGTGGGCTAGGATTTTCTGTGGGGCTAAAGATATAAGAATAAACCATGTCATGAGAAAGTAGCAAAGTCATGGGGCGGGGTTGAGTTGGGGCATATCATTAAGGGTGGGTTGAGTCACCTGCCTACAGCTTAAAAGGCTGTTGCTACACTACAGCTTCTTAATGAGGAGCTTTTGGCTAAAGTGGTTCATGTCAAAAATTTTTGGACGGGTAGGGCCTCAATTACAATGGGTATGAAGCTGTGGTTTGCTCCGCAGATCTCAGAGCATTGGCCGTAGTAAACTCCTGGGCGGGCAACTATAAAACAGGCTTGGCTAAGGCGACCTGGGATAGCGTCTGATTTTACACCTATAGATGGGATGGCTCAGGAGTGAAGAACATCTTCGGCGGTGATAAGTATTCGCATGGCTGTTCCGATAGGTGCAATTATGCGGTTATCTACTTCTAGAAGACGGAAATGTCCCGGCTCCAAGTTTTTAGTCGGGGTTATGTAGGAGTCGAAGCCTAAGTCAGGGAAGTCAGAGTATTCATAGCTCCAGTACCATTGATGCCCGATTGTTTTCATGGTTATGTCAGGGGAGCTGATTTCATCTATTAGATATAGAATACGGAGTGAGGGGAGAGCAATAGCAATAAGAATAATAGCGGGTATGACTGTCCAGACTATTTCAATTTCTTGTGCATCAATTGTGTTGATGTTAGAGAGCTTTGTTGTTATTAAAGTCGTAATAATATAGAATACAAGGGCACTGATTATAAATACTGCCATTAGAGCATGATCATGAAAGTGTAGGAGTTCTTCTATAATAGGTGATGCTGCGTCTTGGAAGCCAAGTTGTAAGGGTTGTGCCATAGAGGGGTACAAGATTTTCACTAGTAATTTTGTCTTGACAAGGCAGTGTTATAATTTAACTAACCTCTCGAAGAAAGTGGCAGAGGGGCCATGCATTTGACTTGAAATCAAAGTACGGGGGTTCAATTCCCTCCTTTCTCGTGTTAGTTTAATGGAAAAAGCTGGTTCTTCGAACGTGTGATAGTGCGGTGGGAAGCCTAGAAGTCATTCAACGTTAGTTGAGGCTATTTCTAGTCCTGTAAAGAGGCGTTTAGCAGTGAAAGCCTCTCAAATAATAAATACCATTAATGTTACTGCTACAAGTGAAACCATAGATCCGATTGATGAAATGGTGTTTCATAGGGCATATGCGTCGGGGTAATCTGAATAACGGCGGGGCATTCCAGCTAGGCCGAGGAAGTGTTGAGGGAAAAAGGTTAAATTAACTCCTGTAAATATTAGAACAAAGTGGACTTTAGTCCATAATTTATGTAGAGTAAAGCCTGTAAATAATGGGAATCAATGAACAAGCCCGGCCATAATGGCAAAGACTGCCCCTATTGATAAAACATAGTGGAAGTGGGCAACTACATAGTATGTGTCGTGGAGGACGATATCAATTGAAGAGTTAGCTAGGATAATTCCTGTGAGCCCTCCAACTGTAAATAAGAAGATAAATCCGAGAGCTCATAATATAGGGGCCTCCCATTTAATAATGCCGCCGTGCATTGTGGCTAATCAGCTAAAAACTTTAACCCCGGTTGGGATGGCGATAATTATTGTAGCTGATGTAAAGTAGGCTCGTGTATCGACATTTAGGTCAGTAGTGAACATGTGGTGGGCTCAGACGATAAAACCTAAAAGGCCGATTGAGAGCATTGCTCATACTATGCCTATATATCCAAAAGGCTCTTTTTTGTTAGAGTAGTAGGCGACTACATGGGAGATGATGCCGAAGCCGGGGAGGATAAGAATATAAACTTCTGGGTGTCCAAAGAATCAAAATAGGTGTTGGTACAGAATAGGGTCTCCGCCACCCGCTGGGTCGAAAAAGGTTGTATTAAGATTTCGGTCAGTTAGGAGTATTGTGATTCCGGCGGCTAAAACAGGGAGGGATAGTAGTAGAAGAATGGCAGTAATTAGAACTGATCATACAAAGAGAGGGGTTTGGTGTTGGGCGGTGGCCGGTGCTTTTATGTTAATAATTGTCGTAATAAAATTAATGGCTCCCAGGATTGATGAGATCCCAGCCAGGTGAAGAGAAAAGATGGCCAGGTCCACGGATGGGCCAGCATGGGCTAGGTTCCCAGCTAGTGGGGGGTAAACAGTTCAGCCGGTGCCGGCACCGGCTTCTACCACAGAGGAGGTTAGTAAGAGTAAGAAGGAGGGGGGGAGCAATCAGAAGCTTATGTTGTTCATTCGTGGGAAGGCTATGTCTGGGGCTCCAATTATTAGTGGGACCAATCAGTTGCCAAAGCCTCCAATCAGGATAGGTATAACTATAAAGAAAATTATTACGAATGCATGGGCGGTTACGATTACATTATAAATCTGGTCGTCGCCAAGCAGGGTTCCGGGTTGGCTAAGCTCTGCTCGAATCAAGAGGCTTAGGGCTGTTCCGATTATCCCGGCCCAGGCACCAAAGATCAGGTATAGTGTCCCGATATCTTTGTGGTTGGTAGAAAAAAGTCAGCGGTGGATTATCACGAGTAAGGTGGCCGAGCAGGCGGCGGATTGTAGCTCCGAGGACAGAGGTTTGAGCCCTCTTCTTACTAGGCCCTGGGGTGTAAACACGTAGGGTTGCAAACCCTAAGACGCAGGTAATACCTGCCGGGGCTTCTCCCGTTTTAACCAGACGGGAGAAGTAGAATGAAGCTCGCTGGATTGAGTATTTAGCTGTTAACTAAGTTGTTACGGGATCGAGGCCCGTCATTCTAGAGGGCTTTATCTTAACTTAAAGAGCTTGAGTTGCATTCATGAGATGTAGGTTGATATCCTATAGGTCCTGCAGAAACTGAAGGGGTTTAACCTCCGCTTAGGACTTTGAAGGTCTTCGGTCTGCTAGCCTAAGTTTCTATATAAAATAGATAGTTGGGGCTAGGGGGAGAAGAATTAGGGCTAGGGTATTAATAATAGAGGATGTTAAATAAGGTTTTGTGGCGGTTCGTCAGGTGGTTAATGAACTGTGTGTGTTTGGCGGGAGGGTGAGGGTGATGATATAAGTTAGACGTAGGTAGAAGAATAAGGCTAGTAGAGAGGCCAATATTGCTAGTGTGGCGAAGATAATTATATTTTGTTTAATTAGTTCAAGGGTAATTAATATCTTTGGGAGGAAGCCTGTAAGGGGAGGGAGTCCTGCTAGGGAGAGGAGGATAAGTATAGTTGTTGCAGTTATAGCGGGGTTTTTAGTTCATGAGGTTGCTACTTGTGATATTTTTGTGGAGGACAGGGTAATAAGGGAAAGAAATATGGCGGTTGTTATAATAATATACAGGGTGAAGCTAAATAGGGAGAGTTGAGGGCTAAATTTTAAGACTAAAATAATTCACCCTAGGTGTCCGATTGAGGAAAAAGCTATGATTTTTCGAAGTTGAGTTTGGCCGATCCCGCCTCAGCCCCCAATTAAGATTGAAGCGATACTTAGGATAACTACTAGGTTTAGGTTAATGTCATAAGAAATTTGAAATAGGAGGGTTATTGGGGGGATTTTTTGTCAGGTCGATAAAATTAGTCCTGTTGATAGGGAGATTCCTTGAAGAACTTCTGGTAATCAAAAGTGTAACGGGGCTAGCCCTAATTTTATTATTAGGGCAATGGAGAGGGGGGTATTTGCTGCATTAGCGGGGGTGTCGATGTTTCACTCTCCGACTTGTAATGCGTTGGTGAGGCATGAAAATAACATCAAGGCGGAAGCCGCGGCTTGGGTTAAAAAGTATTTTGTGGCTGCTTCAATGGCTCGTGGGTGTGGTTTTTTTGTCATTAGGGGGAGAATTGATAAGGTATTAATTTCTAGTCCGATTCAGGCAATAAGCCAATGGTAACTGGATGTGGCAAGAACGGTTCCTATACCAAGGCTAGTGCAGAATATTATTATGGCAGGTGGGGCAATTAGTAAAGGAGGGGGTTTAACCGACATTGTTGGGGTATGGGCCCAAAAGCTTGCTTAGCTTACTTTACTAGTTAGTAGCATAAAGGAAGTGCAAAGGGTTTTGATCTCTTTTGTGTAGGTTCAATTCCTATCTAATTAAAGGAAGCGAGGGGGTTTGAACCCCTATGATTCTCCCTATCAAGGAGGTCCTTTGCTTTCGGGCACGTTTCCATAGGAGGGGTGGGGTAAGAAGGAGGAATGTCGGAATTGAAATATGAAAAATTACTAGAGCTAAGGTTAGGGGGAGGAAGCTTTTTCATAATAGATGCATAAGCTGGTCGTAGCGGAATCGGGGATATGAGGCTCGGACTCATAGGAAACATATAGATAAGATAGATGCTTTGGTTATAAGTAGTATTGTGGAAAGGGTTAGCAGAGGTGTGTAGGAGTTAAGGAAAATAATGGTTGAGAGGGTATTTATTATTAAGATATTGGCATATTCTGCCAGGAAAAATAGGGCAAAAGGGCCTCCTGCATATTCGACATTGAAGCCTGAGACTAGTTCAGATTCGCCTTCTGTCAGGTCAAATGGGGCTCGGTTAGTCTCAGCTAGCGTTGAGACAAATCATATTAAGGCTAAGGGCCAGAGGGGCAGGACAAAATAAATGTGTTGTTGAGAAAGGCTGAAGGCTGAGAGGGAAAATCCCCCGGTTAAAAAGATAGCACATAAAATAATAAGGGCTAGGGTTACTTCATACGAAATGGTTTGAGCGACAGCTCGTAGGGCACCGATGAGGGCATATTTAGAATTTGAAGCTCAGCCTGACCCCAGAATTGTATAAACGGTTAGACTAGAGATGGCAAGTATGAATAGAACACCAAGGTTTAGGTCTGAGTAAGGGACGGGGAGTGGGAGGGGAATTCACATAATTATGGCTAGGGCTAGGGCTAGGGATGGGGCCAGGATAAATAAAGTTTGTGAAGAGGTTGATGGGCGAATGGGCTCTTTTGTGAATAATTTTAGGCCGTCGGCAATTGGTTGAAGAAGCCCGAAGGGTCCTACAATGTTAGGGCCTTTGCGGGTTTGCATATACCCTAGGATTTTTCGTTCAACTAGTGTCAGAAATGCTACTGCCAGGAGGACTGGGATAATATAAAGTAGCGGCAGGAGGTGTACAAGTAGGAGCTTCATAAGTTAACGAGGGGATTTGAACCCCGGTTCAAAGGGTTTAGACCTTTTGCATAACCATACTCTGCCACATTAACAAGTCCCCTAGTTTAGGGGCGGGTATGAGGTCATAATCAATTAAGATTGTTTCATTGATGTGTGGGTCTGGCTTGTTTGTGCATTGGCCATTCCCCCTTTGTCCTTTCGTACTGGAGGGGGTTCTTTATAGATAGAAACCGACCTGGATTACTCCGGTCTGAACTCAGATCACGTAGGGTTTTAATCGTTGAACAAACGAACCTTTAGTAGCGGCTGCACCACTGGGATACCCTGATCCAACATCGAGGTCGTAAACCCACTTGTCGATATGGGCTCTTGGAGTGGATTGCGCTGTTATCCCCAGGGTAACTTGGTTCATTGATCGAATTATCGGGTCATTAAACATCATTATGATGATTCTTGGATTTGTAAATCGCGGATAAGGGTTTTAGCCCATTTGTTGTGGAGGTTTGATTTTGCTCCGTGGTCCCCCCAGCCTAAAACCGACGTACAGGCCCTCGAGGCTTAGTTGATGTATTAGCGGGGTGGGTGTATGTTGGGTTTAAAGCTCCATGGGGTCTTCTCGTCTTATAATTGAATCCCCGCTTCTTCACGGGGGGATCAGTTTCACTGATTGGAGAAAGGAGACAGTATAGCCCTCGTGATGCCGTTGATACTAGTCCTTATTTAGAGAACAAGTGATTATGCTACCTTCGCACGGTCAGAATACCGCGGCCGTTGAATGTTGTCACTGGGCAGGCTGGACCTCTTATGCTTAGTCAGGAGGCGATGTTTTTGGTAAACAGGCGGGGCTAAAATTTGCCGAGTTCCTTCTCTTTCTTTTAATCTTTCCTATAATGTTCTAGTGTTAGGGTAACGTGTGGTGGCCGTAAGGTTTTCTGGTTTTGTGTTGTTATGGTTTTGCATTTACGTTGATTACCAATGGAGTGTCCGTTTTGGTCTATACTTACATTGTGGAGAATGGCAAGTTCTTGTTACTAGTTCTAGCATAGTCGTTTTTATATTAATATAAAGGGGTTCAGTAGGGATTAGGGGTTAGTGGATGTTTTAGGAATTAGGGGTTATAATAGTTAAGCTTTGACGCTTTCTTAAAGGTGGCTGCTTTTGGGCCCACTTTATTTTTATTGCCCGTTTTACCCAGTGGCGGAGGTTGTATCCTGTTTCAAATAAGCTGTGCCTAATTTGAATAACTCTTAAGCTTGGGGGTTTGTTTGACATAATATAAAAGCTTAAGGCAGAGCTAAAACTCTTTTCTTGAACAACCAGCTATCTCTAAGCTCGGTAGGCTTGTCACCTCTACTTGAAAATCTTCCCACTCTTTTGCAACAGAGAAGGGTTGGCTCTTAAAGCTGTTTTGAAGTAGCTCGCTTAGTTTCGGGGGGTCAGACTAAAATTTTCATTTTGCTTGGGTGGACTGGCTAGACCATGATGCAAAAGGTACGAGGTAGTATCTCTGCTGTTTGTGGCTGTAGTGTTGTTTCATTTCTATTTCATATTTCCCTTACGGTACTATATCTGAGGCGCTTAGTAATTTTTCTATCACCTATACTAAAATGTTAAAATGATTTATTTTTTGCAGTAGTTTAGGGGCTTCATGCGGATTATACGGGCTAGATTTGAGGCTCAAAATGATCTGGGTTGAACAGATAACTTCTCGGTGTAAGCGGGGGGCTTTGTTAAGCTACATTTTGTTATATTCCAAGTGCACTTTCCAGTACACTTACCATGTTACGACTTGCCTCTTCTAAGATGTAAAAACTGGTTATGAACTGGTGATGATACTATTGAAGAGGGTGACGGGCGGTGTGTACGCGTCCCAGAGCCAGGTTAAAAAGAACGCTCTATTTTCTTTTTACTGCTAAATCCGCCTTCAGTACCATGATTTCACATAGTCTTTCGTTTGTTCTAGATTAGAAATTGTAGCCCATTTCTTTCCACCCCTTAAGCTGCACCTTGACCTGACGTGTTGACGTTGGGGGTAATTGTACTCACTGTAGGCGTTCACATGGTAAGCTTTCGACGGAGGTATACAGACTGAATAGCAAGAGGTGGTTGGGTATAGCGGGTATTATCGATTATAGAACAGGCTCCTCTAGGTGGGTGGGACACCGTCAAATCCTTTGGGTTTTAAGCGTAGCTCGTAATTCCCTGGCGTTTATAGATGTAAGTTAATTGTTTACGGCTGGGCATAATAGGGTATCTGATCCTAGTTTGTTCCCCGGCTGTCGTGTATTCAAGTGTATTGGTTAGGGTAACTTTCGTTTGTGGTTCTCTTAATGACAAGCTTTAAACTACTAAGTATTAATTTAACCCTAATCTAAGTGGACTTTAATCACGCTTAACGCCGATAGCGATCAACTTGAGTCCCACGGTGTAGCCGCGGCGGGCTGGCACCGGGTTAGCCGGCTCTCTTTTCTCTGACTGAGTCAGGCTATCGCTAATGCTCAAGATTTATCACTGCTGATGACCCTTGGGGGCGTGGTGAAACTAGGCGTTATGGACGGGATTGCGTCTGATGCCGGCTCCTTGGTCTGGTGAAGGTTAAAGGGCGTTCTCACGGGTGTGCTGAGACTTGCATGTGTAAGTCGAGAAACAGTTGATGGCAAGGCCAGGATTAAACCTTTATACTCTCAGAGCTTTTCAGGGCTCATTTTGGCATTTTCAGTGCCATGCTTTATGGGTTAAGCTATAAGGTGCAGGGCATAATTTAAATAGAATGCTGGCTTTGGGGGCCGGTAGTGGAGGTTGAAGTCCTTTTGCCCTGAAGTCTTGAGCAGGGGTTAGGTTGCAATCTCTGGTTTACAAGACCAGTGCTTTAGTTAAGCTATCAGGACGGTAGCTTTTACTTGGACTTGCACCAAGAGATATCGGCTCCTAAGGCCGATGGAGGGCTGTTTTCCTTTAAAAGC